TCTAGAAAAAGAAAAAAGAAAATTTCAAGCAAAAAAAAGACTCTTAATGCTCCGGGCGAAAAGATGAAATCTTGGATTTTTGCGCATATCCCAATCCTTATTGATTATCTCATCACAGTTAAAATTTTCTTTTTTTACCTTTTTTTATAAGTTCATTGAAGAAGTTTTATTTGCTCAGTAAGTTACTCCCACCTCTTTTTTTGTTTGTCCACTACTTCTTATGAATCGAAACAAACGAGTTCCGATAGAACTGGAAAATCAAATAAATAGTAATCTTTGACGAACAGGATCAAGAATCATTATTATTTCCACACAAGAAAAGGAATTTTCCACCCTTGTCTTGTGTGGAAGATTAGGAAGACGAGTAATCCCTCCTAGAATCATTTGTTCCTTTCATTTATCCGCGTGTATTCTCCTCCTACTTATGCCTATTATCTATTAGAATTCGATTCTATTAGGTACAAAAAAACTATTGATGCATTACATGGCATTTACAATCTGCCAATGGGAGGCCTAGCATAGTCACAACACTCCCATTTTGATTGAAAAAAAGAAGGGGGGATCAAGTAGTCTTCTTCGCAATATACATACTATTGCTAGGAATGGGATACAAGCAATTTCCGGCATCTCGCAGAAAAACAGTATAAACAAAGCAAGCAAAACATTTTCCATGATTTTTTTGAATCATACATAATTGCATCGATCACAACAATTCGGCTCTTTTTACCAGCTTGATGAATCCGTGGATCTAGAAATTCATTTCGGACAATTGAACCTTCTCAAACTGTTTCTTTTTTAGAACCAAAAAGATTTGTGCCAGAATAACAGATGCCAAGAAGAACAACAAACCTTGGACACGTAATGGATCTTGAAGTACTATTTCTGCATCTCCCTGACCAAATCCACCCACATTGGGATTACTCGTTAATGGTTGATCAAGCTTGATAGATTCACCCTCTGAAACAAGAAGTTCTGGTCCTGGAGGTATAATATCAACCACTTGGTGTCCATCCGATGCGTCAGCTATGGTTATTTCATACCCCCCTTTTTCTTTACGTACTATTCTGCTTACTATACCTGCTGCTGTAGCATTATAGACTGTATTGTTACTCTTGTTCCCATCGGGATAAATCTGACCTCTTCCCCTGTTCCCACCTACATATATGGGATACTTTAAGAAGTGAACGTCTTTCTTAGTAGCAGGGTCCGGGGAAAGAATGGGAAAGACGATTTCCCTATATTTCTGACCAGGAACAGGACCTACCACAAGAATATTTCTTTTAGTGGGGCGATAACTCTGAAAAGACAGATTGCCTATCTTTTCTTTCATCTCGGGAGAAATACGATCGGGGGGAGCTAATTCGAATCCCTCGGGTAAAATAAGAACAGCCCCCACATTCAAAGCCCCCTTTTTCCCATTAGCAAGAACTTGTTTCAGTTGCGTATCATAAGGGATTCTAACAACTGCTTCAAATACAGTATCAGGAAGCACAGCTTGTGGAACCTCAATATCCACGGGCCTATTAGCTAAATGGCAATTGGCGCATACAATACGCCCAGTTGCTTCTCGTGGATTTTCATAACCCTGCTGCGCAAAAATGGGATATGCATTTGAAATAGATGTCCGAGTTATGACATATATCATGATCGATACGGAAATGAATCGAGTCATCTGTTCCTTTACCCAAGAAAAGGTATTTCTATTTTGCATGGTCCAATTATTGATCCCGGAAATTTCTACAATAAATTAGGTAGGTAGCTAGTATAGTTCCCTATCCACGATTCTGCCATTGTACTGGAGGGGGAATCCCTTAGACGGGTAGAAGTATAAAGAGTGAGTCAGATTAAAAATGGTTTGTTTATGTACGAAGTAACATTCGGATTTGATTGATATCGGCAGATCAAATGAGTTCTTCATTCATTCATTGAATGATAAACCACTACAAGTGAAGGAGATACACGATTTAAATAATGGAAGATCCAATATTTCAAAATTGTATCTAGAATGACTGGAAAAGTGGAAACAAGACCAGATATAATTTGATTGTTATGAGCAAATCCAAAATCTTTGTAGACCGAACCAATCATTAGTTCCCAACCATGGGGCGAATGGAATCCGATACATAAATCAGTTAATAAAAGAATAGAAAAAGCTTTTATTGTGTCGCTTAAGTTATAGAGGAATTCCTGAACCCAAGAATTAAGAATGACAAGTTCTTCATTACCCAGAATAGAATAACCACTTAGAATAGCAAAACAGATTATATTTGTCGAGAAATGCAAAATTATATGGATATGATCTTCATTGTGCATTTTGACCAATTGTATTGTTTCTTTGTGGATTCCTATACGAAGCTTTTGTATCTGTGTCTCCGGGTACTCCTTTATCATTTCGTCCAACAGGAATAGTTGTTCTAATTCTATGAATCTTTCTAGAACGTTCTTCTCTTGAATATCATTCAAAAAAGTTTCGGATTGCCTTGTATTCCACCAATTAGTAACTAAAGGTTCCAGACTTTTATTAAATGAGAGAGAGATCCACCAGGGCAAAAAGACTATAGATGCAAGATATGGGAGGGGAGTCAATGCTTTCTTTTTTGGCACTTTTAATCTGTTCTGTAAATTGTTAATGAAACTGCTTCATTCGCCGACTCTATCTGATCCGATATTTCTATGAAGCATGAGTTCTATAACAAGGTATGGAACCTATGGATCGGATCTATTCCTTCTTTTTTTTTTTTTTGAATTGTTTAGTCCTTGGATCTAGAAAGAATATAGAAATAGAATAAAGGTCCGTTTCGAATGAAGAAATAATCAAGTTCCCATATATCTCAATTGGTCAAATTCGAACCAATTGTATCTTCATTTGTTCCTTTCGATGAATGCCCGAAAAACCACTTGAAGTAATGAATATTATTCGGATTTCGAGACGAAAGAACTCCCCCTGGATCAATCAATTATTTCGAAATGTTTCACTGGCTACCCACAGCCCAGGAATAATTGAGGGGATATTTCTGAAGAATATTGATGATGAAATCCGAAATGGGTGGCAAAACAAGAGAGAAATTGAATAGTTATGAGAGATCCAATCGTTTGGTCATCAAGGAGCAAAAGAAAGGATAAAAAAAAAGAAACATCGATTGACGAAAGAGAGATAATTTACGAGATACGATCCATCTATATCTAACGTATCAATTCAAAATATTGGTCCTAAAAAGATGAATTCTATACTGTATTCCGAAATGTTCTGATATGTGTGATGAATACATACTTATTAGATTTGTTACTAGTATGAAAGAATTGAGTTTAGTTCCATATGTAAAAAAAAGAGTTTTTGTTTTGGTGGATAAAAATAGCTTCTTATTATGGTTGTTCCGTATTCGTCCGCCTGCTTTATTCTATGGGCCACAACACAACGGTATTACCAACGGAACGGGGGAAATAGAATCGAACATGTTTTGCTCGAATAAACGTTCCGAAGAAACTTCAGTTATATTAAAAAGGGGATTCCTGAGTTCCTTCCCTCATGCGGAGAAAGCATTCATTCTTCAGTTCATTTCAAAATACTTCAATTGGTACGCGCAAGAAATAGGCCGATTCAGCAGCTTTTTGTTCAATTTCTCGTGGAGTAAAATTCTCATCGGTACGAGTCAAGGGAATGGCTCCCTGGCCTCTGATTTCCATATAAAGGACACGACGAGGATAAAGACCCTCTTTAACTTCCATTCTGATTGACTGGATATCTCTCATAAGGAATCGAAGGAAGATGCGACGATTTATTCCAGGAAATCCCCAACGAAAAATACACACTATTCCTTCTTTTCTATCAAAAAGATCATAACCACTACCTACATTCCACGAAATTGTGCACCACAAATAGGAACTAATGAACAGACCAGCGATCCCATAGAAAGACATCACGATTCCTTGGGGAAAAAAAAGGATTTCCTGAGAGGGAAATACGGATATCAGATTCCTACCAAGATAACTGGAAGTTCCAACCAATAAGAATCCTAGTGAACCTAAAAAAAGGATACAGGCCCAGCAGAAATTACTTGTTTTTCGAGACCCCGTTATAAGTTCTATCCATATACGTTCGGATTGCCAGTTCATACTCGATCCAGTTGCATTCTATTGGAATTGAGAGAATAGAATAAGCCAAATGAATTTGACTTTACTTTTTTTTGTTTTGATCCCGAAGTAACTCTCATCAACTAGCACTATTATGATGTAAACCATTAGGAGTAATTCATCGAATTGGTTAGATATAAAATAATAACATCCCCTTCATATGATCCCACTATGTATATCTACATACATATAGATACATTGACTTTCTATTTCAGATATTCGCTGATCTATTTGAAAACAAAAACAGCTATACCCACATATAATATACATGCATTTATCCATATATCATGGATCTGCATGCATAACAATAACAGCTTTTTTATTTGTGCTCGGAGGGAGTCACATGTCGTACCGTACCCTATTCCACTAAAAGATATCTGTATTATGATCCAAGTCCAAGTGTTAAAATAAATTGATGAGATTTGATCCCATCGGATCTAAACAATTTTGTTTTTTTGAACATGAAGAGATAAAGAAGCCATTGCAATTGCCGGAAATACTAGGCCCACTAAAGGCACAAAAATAGAGGGTAAATTGAAATCTGTCATAGAATAGGCGCCTCGATTTAATATTTGTACTTGTTATAAATTTGTACTTGTTAGAAATATATCTTATGATAAGTATATTTATTATAAGTATATAATAAGTGCAAGGAATGTAGAACTAAATAAGTGTACCTATTCATCTTTCTACACAAAATATATGTATGATAATCCGCTTTTTATTCTTGTTCTCCCGTCCTTATCTTATAATAAAGAGTTTCTTACGAGTTCCCTAAGGATTCGTTAGAATCCGATCCAACAGGGATTCATAGTAAAAAAAAGGAGGTTCTCGGGAGATATAGATATAGAAATATGCAACATTTCTAT